ATCCAGATATGTATAGTAGTGAGGGAGCATGGGACAAAAAATAAATCCACTTGGTTTCAGACTTGGTACAACCCAAAGTCATCATTCCGTTTGGTTTACACAAGCAAAAAACTATTCTGAGGGTTTACAGGAAGATAAAAAAATACGAGATTTTATCAAAAATTATGTACAAAAAAATCTGAGACTAGCTTCTGGTGTCGAGGGAATTGCACATATAGAGATTCAAAAAAGAATCGATCTGATTCAAATCATAATCTATATGGGATTCCCGAAGTTATTAATAGAAGGTAAATCGCGCAGACTCGAAGAATTACAGATGAATGTACAAAAAGAATTAAATTGTGTAAACCGTAAACTTAACATTTCTATTACAAGAATTGCAAAACCTTATGGAAACCCTACCATTCTTGCAGAATTTATAGCTGGACAATTAAAAAATAGAGTTTCATTTCGTAAGGCGATGAAAAAAGCTATTGAATTGACTGAACAGGCAGATACAAAAGGAATTCAAATACAAATTGCAGGTCGTATTGACGGAAAAGAAATTGCACGTGTTGAATGGATTCGAGAAGGTAGGGTTCCCCTACAAACAATTCGAGCAAAAATTGATTATTGTTCCTATCCAGTTCGAACTATCTATGGGGTATTAGGGATCAAAATTTGGATATTTGTAGACAAAGCACAATAAACCTTCATTTTCGTTTCTGTTCTATCTAATGATTGAAGAAAAAACTATTTCATTCTTTATCTAATCAAGTCAAACAAAAATAAAACTTCGACAATTCTATAGGGTTGAATAAAAAGTAGATTAATCATTTGATATAATTGCTATGCTTAGTGTGTGACTCGTTGATTTTTTGAAGGTTATAAAAAAAAAAAGACTGATTCATAGTATCAACTAAGAACTATCGAACTAATAACCAACCCATCGCTTCGCATTATCTGGATCAAAAGAAACAATTACGATAGGATCTATTGGTCATATCATTGTAGCAACTGAACTCTTTTTTGCATAATACAGAAAACCAAATTGGATTATGAGTTTGAATTGTAAAGCGCAATTTACCAAGGATATGGATAAGTGGAATGGTGAGAGAAAGAGAGAGAAAATAGTAATGATATATGATTCCAATCTAATATGTAAGGTCTCTAAATAATCGCAGAAAAAACAATGTATCTAATAAAGCATCAATATTGAGATTCATCCCTAATTTGTTGATAGAACAACAAAAAGAGCTTCGAGCCAAGAAAGATTAAGAGGATTGACTCAAGAACAAAATCCACGAAAAGCTCCATTGTCAAATTGAGACCTAACCATTAATAGAGAAGCGATGGGAACGATGGAACCCATGAATGCAGAAGATTCTCTTGAACATGAATCCTAATGATTCATTGGGTGGGATGGCGGAACGAACCAGGAACCTTTTCATTGATTCTAAAAAGTCATAGGCTAACCCAACAACTGAACTAGATATTGAAAGAGTAAATATTCGCCCGCGAAAATTTGATTTTATTGGATTGTTCAATTTTACGCGATCCGATATGATAAAAAAAAAAAACGGAAAGTCAAAATTCGTTAAAAAAAAGCTGATCCATAAAAATACGAAGTATCCATAACTAGAAATATAAATATATATATTTAGTTTATTTAGTTATATATCAAAAAAGTCTAGAAGAATTTGAAATAAACTAGATAAAATTTGAAAGAATCCAGGGATTCAATGTATTATTCATTACTTACATATATGGATATATTAATTAACGATTTATCACTCTTTTCTTTTGATTCGCGAGGAGCTGGATGAGATGAAACTCTCATGTCCAGTTCTGGAGTAGAGATGGAATTGCGAAACAACCATCAACTATAACCCCAAAAGAACCAGATTTCGTAAACAACATCGAGGAAGACTGAAGGGAATATCTTATAGAGGTAATAGTGTTTGTTTCGGTAGATACGCTCTTCAGGCACTTGAACCTACTTGGATCACATCTAGACAAATAGAAGCGGGGAGACGAGCAATGACCCGAAATGTACGTCGTGGTGGAAAAATATGGGTACGTATATTTCCAGATAAACCAGTTACAGTAAGACCCGCAGAAACACGTATGGGGTCAGGTAAAGGATCCCCCGAATATTGGGTAGCTGTCGTTAAACCGGGTAGGATACTTTATGAAATAGGGGGAGTAGCAGAAAATGTAGCCAGAAAAGCTATTCAAATAGCAGCATCCAAAATGCCTATACAAACTCAATTTATTCTTTCGGAATAGAAATGTAAAATGAAAGGCAAGAAGTCTTTCCTTTGGACTAACAAAAAACAATTGCAGGTTTCTTTTTTGGACAAAGAATATTTCTTTTTTTTTTTCTGCGCCCCTTTTGCATTTTAAAAATAGATTAAAAAATGATATGATCCAACCCCAGACCCTTTTGAATGTAGCGGACAACAGCGGGGCGCGAAAATTGATGTGTATTCGAATCATAGGAGCTAGTAATCGCCGATATGCTCATATTGGTGACATTATTGTTGCTGTGATCAAAGAAGCAGTACCAAATATGCCTTTAGAAAGATCCGAAGTGATCAGAGCTGTAATTGTACGTACTTGTAAAGAACTGAAACGCGATAACGGTATGATAATACGATATGATGACAATGCTGCAGTTGTCATTGATCAAGAAGGAAATCCTAAAGGAACGAGAATTTTTGGTGCGATTGCACGAGAATTGAGACAGTTAAATTTTACTAAAATAGTTTCATTAGCCCCCGAGGTATTATAAAACGAAATTGCGATTATAGTTAGAGTCAAATTTACTTGAATGAAATCGATTAATTATTAGTAGATTATGTCTCACGTATATACCTTTAATAATTTAAAAAGAGCATGTTTATTATATCCAAATTTTGAGAAACCACCAATTTTAGTTCATCATGGGTAGAGACACTATTGCTGAGATAATAACTTCTATACGAAATGCTGACATGAATAGAAAAGGAACAGTTCGAATAGCATCGACTAACATCACGGAAAACATTGTTAAAATACTTTTACGAGAAGGTTTTATCCAAAATGTGAGAAAACATCGGGAAAACCAACAATATTTTTTGGTTTTAACCCTGCAACATAGAAGAAATAGTAAAGGGCGATATGGAACTGTTTTAAATTTAAAAAGGATAAGTCGACCCGGTCTACGAATATATTCTAACTACCAACGCATTCCTAAAATTTTAGGTGGGATGGGAATTGTAATCCTTTCTACTTCTCAAGGTATAATGACAGACCGAGAGGCTCGATTAGAAAGAATCGGCGGAGAAATTTTGTGTTATATATGGTAATCCTTCTAATATCCGAATTAGATTTGAAACTTCTTATTTTGGAAAAAAAAAGGCGAAAGGACGGGTTGTCTAATATCACTCTTCCTCCATTAGTTGATACACCAAGGAGGTTTTACCTCAAATGAAAGAACAAAAGTGGGTTCATGAAGGTTTAATTACTGAATCACTTCCCAATGGTATGTTCCGGGTCCGTTTAGATAATGACGACCTAATTCTAGGTTATGTTTCAGGAAGAATCCGGCGTAGTTTTATACGGATCCTACCAGGAGATAGAGTCAAAATTGAAGTAAGTCGTTATGATTCAACTAGAGGACGCATAATTTATAGAATTCGCAATAAGGATTCGAAGGATTCGATCGATTAGATGGTTTTTTATTTTACCCTTCAACATTATTTTCAGGAGGATACAATTCCAGATTCCACATTTCAGGAAACTTAGTTTCTTCCAAGAATCAATTCATAATTAAGGTAAGGAATGAAAAATATGAAAATAAGAGCCTCTGTTCGTAAAATTTGTGAAAACTGTCGACTGATCCGCAGACGCGGCCGAATTATAGTAATTTGTTCCAACCCGAGACATAAGCAAAGACAAGGCTAATCTTTGGAAAAGAACTCTCTAAAGAACCCTAAGGACAAATAAAAATAAAGGATTCGTTTTGACATGAAATGGATATATCCATATACCTCGGACTCATATTTATGAGATGATAAAATATGGCAAAACCTATACCAAAAATTGGTTCACGCAAAACCGGGCGTCTTAGCTCACGTAAAAGTGGACGCAGAATTCCAAAAGGAGTTATTCATGTTCAAGCAAGTTTCAACAATACCATTGTGACTGTTACAGATGTAAGGGGTCGGGTAGTTTCTTGGTCCTCGGCCGGTACTTGTGGATTCAGGGGTACAAGAAGAGGAACACCGTTTGCTGCTCAAACCGCAGCAGGAAATGCTATGCGTACAGCAGTGGATCAAGGTATGCAACGAGCAGAAGTTATGATAAAAGGTCCCGGTCTTGGAAGAGATGCAGCATTACGAGCTATTCGTAGAAGCGGTATACTATTAAGTTTCGTACGAGATGTAACCCCGATGCCACATAATGGCTGTAGACCTCCGAAAAAAAGGCGTGTGTAGAACTAAACACGGAAGATATTTCAAGAGAAATAAATGATTCAATGATCTGATCAAATAATATTACTATGGTTCGAGAGAAAGTCACAGTATCTACTCGGACACTACAATGGAAGTGTGTTGAATCAAGAGCAGATAGTAAGCGTCTTTATTATGGACGTTTTATTCTGTCTCCGCTTAGTAAGGGCCAAGCCGATACAATAGGTATTGCAATGCGAAGAGCTTTGCTTGGCGAAATAGAAGGAACATGTATCACACGTGCAAAATCTGAGAAAATACCACACGAATACTCTACCCTAATAGGGATTCAAGAAGCAGTACATGAAATTTTAATGAATTTGAAAGAAGTTGTATTGAGAAGTAATCTATATGGAATTCGCAACGCGTCTATTTGTGTCCGGGGTCCTGGATCTGTAACTGCTCAAGACATCATCTTACCACCTTCTGTGGAAATTGTTGATAATACACAGCATATAGTGACCTTGACGGAACCAATCGATTTGTGTATTGGATTACAAATTGAAAGGAATCGAGGATATTGTA